AACTGGTTATTCTTTGCCTTGGGACCAAATTGGCTATTGGGCAGTAAAAATTGTAACAGGCGTGCCTGAAGCTATTCCTATAATAGGATCACCTTTGGTAGAATTATTACGTGGAAGTGCTAGTGTGGGCCAGTCCACTTTGACTCGTTTTTATAGTTTACATACTTTTGTATTACCTCTTCTTACTGCCGTATTTATGTTAATGCACTTTCCAATGATACGTAAGCAAGGTATTTCGGGTCCTTTATAGAAAAGGCAGATCATAGATATTTGTAATTTCTCATATCGGGGAGGACAAGAGTCTTTCATTGCTACAAATATGGATTGTTTAAAAATAAGACATGTTATTTGGATACTTCTATTCAACTCTGAAATATTGTTTATTTGATACGAATAGAATAGTTGAAGTATATTTTCCTAAACAGAGGATGGATTATGGGAGTGTGTGACTTGAACTATTGATTGGCCCGTGCAGATATATGATTTTATCCGCCACGTTGGAATTCACAACCCAATGTGTCTCCGCATCCAACCATCACATCACGTCAATCCCTTTATATAGCATAGGATAATAGGATAGGCCGGTTCGCTTGAGGAGAATATTTTCTATGATCATACCCGAATCTTGTCATGCATGAAAAGGCTCTGTAAGATCCCTATAATAAGTGATGTGGAATGATCCAATATTCTATTTATTCACTTTGTTTCATTTTTTTTTAGTAATTTTTATTATAATTAATTTGATAGTATAATTAGATATTGGATAGTAATCTTAGTAAGTTTTTATAGTATGTAGATGCATTCATTTCCTCTGCATCAACCCTGATCTATGATACTATCGGAGTTAAATAAGGGATCTAAGGAAGAACAAGGGCTAAGATTTTATTAGTAACAAGTAAAAATTTTGTATTTTTGTATGTAATACAATCAAGATATTGTGGGGATAAATACTAATCAAAAGACATGAGACAATCCAAAAAGCAATTGATCAATTGATCATGATCTAATTTGTAAGCCGACTTGGATATTGAGCATTTTCTTGTTGCCAGAACTTAATTCTTTGCAATGAATAATGAATCGTTGAAACTTGGGGAAATGTAATTTTATAAATATTTTCTTACATAGAATCATTCTACATTATCTATGTAGATATGTATGAAATATAGATCTTCTATGGACCTATTTATGTTCTATGAATCTATTTATGTGATTCTTTTGATTCTTGCTCGAGCCGGATGATAAAAAATTCTCATGTCCGGTTCCTTTGGGGGATGGATCCACAAGAATTCACCTATCCAAATAACAAAGAAACCTGATTTGAATGATCCTGTATTAAGAGCTAAATTGGCTAAAGGGATGGGACATAATTATTATGGAGAACCTGCATGGCCCAATGATCTTTTATATATTTTTCCAGTAGTAATTCTAGGCACTATTGCATGTAATGTGGGCTTAGCAGTTCTAGAGCCGTCAATGATCGGTGAACCGGCGGATCCGTTTGCAACTCCGTTGGAAATATTACCCGAATGGTACTTCTTTCCCGTATTTCAAATACTTCGCACAGTACCCAATAAGTTATTGGGTGTTCTTTTAATGGTTTCAGTACCAATAGGATTATTGACAGTACCTTTTTTGGAGAATGTCAATAAATTCCAAAATCCATTTCGTCGTCCAGTAGCCACAACAGTCTTTTTGATCGGTACCGCAGTAGCTCTTTGGTTAGGGATTGGAGCAACTTTACCTATTGAGAAATCCTTAACTTTAGGTCTTTTTCAAATTGATTAAACCGTTAAATACCACAATATAGATATCTAAGGAAGATCCCCTTCTGGATCTTCCTTAGATACATCAATCTTTTTATGATCTATTCTGCAAATATATGGACTGTGTCGGAGATTCAAAACTTATTCTATTTTTTTCTTTATAAAAATTATAAAAAATAAAAAATGAAAAGAATCCAATGGATTTAAAATTATAACTTTTTATTAAGTAAATTTATTGCAAAATGCTTCTGTACAGTGCTCAATATCTGTTTTACATCTTCTGTGCGAAAATATTCCATTTTCATAAGATCTTCTTGACTGTGACTCAAAAGATCCAATAATGTATGTATATTGGATCTTTTGAGACAATTATAGGTCCTGGAAGACAATTCTGATTGGTCAATAAAAATACATGTCAATGGAATTCCTTTTTTGTTTTTATTGAGATTAGTGAATTTGTCTTGAAAGGAAAAAAGGGGTAGATTCCATCTGTTTTCATTTTCCTTTAAATTCATGTCCTCTTCCTCTGCATGTAGAAAAGGAATCAATAAATCAATCAAATTACGAGAAGCTTCATAAAGTGCTTCTTTAGGAGTTAAACTTCCATTCGTCCATATTTCTATAAAGAGTATCTCTTGTTTTTCATTCCCATTCCCATAAGAATGAATACTATGATTCGCATTTCGAACAGGCATAGATACAATATCTATAGGATAACTTCCATCGTGAGAGTCATTTGTGGATTTCATACGATATCCGCGATCTCTCTTGATTTGTAATTCAATACACAAATCCATTGGTTCTGTCAGGTTAGCTATATGCTGTGTCGTGTCAACTATTTCTACAGAAGGTGGTGAGATGATATCTTGAGCTGTTATGTTTTTGGGACCCCTGACGCAAATGGATGCGTTCCTAACTCCATAAAGATTACTTCTCAATACAATCTCTTTCAAATTGAGTAAAATCTCATGTACTGATTCTTCAATACCTGCTATCGTAGAATATTCATGCAGCACATTTTCAGATGTTGCACGTGTGATACATGTTCCTTCTATTTCTCCAAGTAAAGCCCTTCGCATGGCAATACCTATGGTATCGGCTTGACCTTTCATAAGCGGGGACAGAACGAAACGACCATAATAAAGACGCTTACTGTCTACTCTTGATTCAACACATTTCCACTGTAGTGTTCGAGTGGATCCTACTACGTCTTCTCGAACCATACTCTTATTTTTCTTTTATTTATAATTATTGGATCAGAATCATTGAATCATTTATTTCTCTTGGAATCTCTTGAATTTTTATTTCTACACACGTCTTTTTTTAGGGGGGCGACATCCATTATGTGGCATGGGTGTTACATCACGTACGAAACTTAAAAGTATCCCATTTCTACGAATGGCTCGTAATGCCGCATCTCTTCCGAGACCTGGACCTTTTATCATAACTTCTGCTCGTTGCATACCCTGATCAACTAATGTACGAATAGCATTCAATGTCGCGGCTTGAGCAGCATAGGGTGTTCCTTTTCTTGTGCCTCTGAATCCAGAAGTACCTGCGGAAGCCCAAGAAACCACTCGACCTCGTACGTCTGTAATAGTTACAATAGTATTATTGAAACTCGCTTGAACATGAATAACTCCTTTTGGTATTCTACGTTCATTCTTATTTGAACCAATACGTGCATTCTTACGTAAACTAATTTTTGCTATAGGTTTTGTCATATTTTATTAGATTATATTTAGAAGAATAAAAGAAAAAAGAATCAGAAATCTACAGAAAAAGACGAGGATATCCATTTCATATGAAAACGAATCCTTTCTTATTTCTTTTTACATGTACATGGATTTTCTTTTCAAAAGAAAAATGAAAAAGTTCTTTACCCCTGTCTCTGTTTATGTCTCGGATTGGAACAAATAACTATAATTCGCCCCCGCCTACGAATCAAGCGACATTTTTCACAAATTTTACGAACAGAAGCCCTTATCTTCATATTTATCATTCCTTACTTTGATTCTAAATCTCTTTTTTTTGAAAACAAAAATCAGTTTATTGCATTTTTGAACTTTGAATTATATCTCTACGAAAAGGATGTTTAAAAGAATGATCTAATCGTTCGAATCTTTTTTGCGAAGTCTATAAATTATACGTCCCCTGGTTGAATCATAACGACTCATTTCGATTTTGACTCTATCTCCGGGTAGTATACGTATAAAACTGCGCCGGATTCTCCCTGAAATATAACCTAGAATTAGATCTTCATTATCTAATCGAACTCGGAACATACCGTTGGGTAGTGATTCAGTAATTAAACCCTCATGAATCAATTTCTGTTCTTTCATTCCAGGAACCCCCTTTAAGTATTAACTAATAGAGGAAGAGTTCTATAATTCACTTCTCCTCTCTATTTTACAAAGAGTAAGTTCGAGAGAAATTTAGGGTATCCTAGGAGAATTACCATATATAACACAAAATTTCTCCTCCAATTTTTTCTAATCGAGCTTCTCGATCTGTTATTATACCTCGAGAAGTAGAAAGGATTACAATTCCCATTCCACCTAAAATCTTAGGAATTTGTTGATAGTTGGAATATATTCGTAGACCAGGTCGGCTGATACGCTTTAAATTTATTTTCTTACCTTTCCTAGTCTTTCTATGTCGTAAGGTTGAAACCAAGAAATTTTTTTGACTTTCTTGATGTTTTCGAACGTTTTCAATAAAACCTTCTCGTAAAAGTATTTTCACAATGTTTTTAGTGATATTAGTAGATACTATTTTAACTCTTCCCTTTTGATCTATGTCAGCATTTCTTATAGAAGTTATTATATCGGCAATAATGTCTCTACCCATGACGAACTATAGTTATTGGTGCCCCTAATTTTGATATAGTCAACATGCTTCTTTTTTGTTTTATTTTTTATTGAATTCTTTTTTTTTAATTATTATAGATTCTCAAAAATTATTAGAAATTTCAAATATATACATGAGACACACACAATCTATTAATCGGATCTATTTCATATATTCTAAGATTCTATTCTATATATAGATAGAAAGATAGGATATATCCTATTTTCATCTATAAGACTTCGGGTGCTAATGAAACGATTTTAGTAAAATTCAACTGTCGCAATTCTCGAGCAATTGCACCAAAAATTCGAGTTCCTTTTGGATTTCCTTCTTGATCAATGATAACCGCTGCATTGTCATCATATCGTATTATCATGCCGTTGTCACGTTTGAGTTCTTTACATGTGCGTACAATCACAGCTCTAATTATTTCTGATCTTTCTAAAGGCATATTGGGCACTGCTTCTTTGATTACAGCAACAATAACATCGCCAAGATGAGCATATCGGTGATTACCAGTTCCTATGATTCGAATACACATTAATTTTTGAGCTCCACTGTTATCCGCTACATTCAAAAGGGTCTGAGGTTGAATCATATCATTTTTATTTTAATCTCTTATTTCAAGATAATGGAAAAAAGAAATATTGTCTGTCCAGAGATAAAGAAATCCGTAGTTGTTTTTTTATTCTTAAAACTCCTTCTTCTTCTTTTACTTTTGTTTACCTATCCTGAAATAACAAATTGAGTTCGTATAGGCATTTTGCATGCAGCTATTTCCATAGCAGCTTTGGCTACAGCTTCAGATACTCCACTCATTTCATAAATTATTCGGCCCGGTTTAACAACGGATACCCAATATTCGGGGGATCCTTTGCCCGAACCCATACGTGTTTCTGTAGGTCTTACAGTAACAGGTTTGTCGGGAAAGATACGTACCCATATCTTTCCACCACGACGCGCATATCGTGTCATTGCTCTTCGCCCTGCTTCTATTTGTCTAGCTGTGATCCAAGCAGGTTCAAGTGCCTGAAGAGCGTATCTGCCAAAACAAATATGATTGCCTCGGCAAGATATTCCCTTCATTCTACCTCTATGTTGTTTACGAAATCTGGTTCTTTTAGGGTTATAGTTGATGGTTGTTTCTGAATTCCATCTCTACTGCAGAGCCGGACATGAGAATTTCTTCTCATCCAGCTCCTCGCGAATGAAATGATTCAAAAAAATACATATTACATAGAAATATGTATTTTATTCTATCAAACTATCAAAAGACAAAAGAAAGAATATACTAATTTTTTTATATTATATATTTATATTTTATATTATTTTTATATTATAATTATATTATAATTATATAGATAAAATAGATATATATAGATAAAATAGATAGATAAAATAGATAAAAAGAATGCTTCTTTCTTTTAGAAAAATCTCTAAAGTCTTTTTCTTTACCTCTATTTAATCACGCCAAAAGTCATCCAATAAATGAAATTCTTAAATGAAATAAAAATAAAGAAAGGTTTCGCGGGCGAATATTAACTCTTTTCTCCTTCATTTGTAGGGTCAATTCATGACCATTCAGAAGAAATCCATTTTTTCTTGGTTCATTCCGCCATCCTACCCAATGAATCCTTAGGATTGATTCGTTTTCAATAAAATCCTATGTAATCACAGGTTCCATCGTTCCCATAACTTCTCTATTAATACTTAGGCCTGAACTCTGCAATGGAGCTCTCAACAGAATCTGTTATTTGTTTCCGAGTCAATCTCCTCAGTTTTTCTTAACTCGAAGCTCAATTAAATTTTTCTCTCTTTTCTATTATTTCTATTATTTAATTATTTAGATTCTTTATTTTTCTATCTTAATTACATACTTACATATATAATAGACTATATTATCTATATTGATTAGATTCTTTATATTCTTATTTTATTCTATTTTTATTGTATATTAATGTTGATGCTTTATAACACTGCCTTTTTTATGGGGTAATTCTTCATAAACCATACATATGGGAATCATATATCATTTAATATCATTTAGATCTTTATTCTCTCTTTCTATCACCCTTCCTTTTTCCACATCCCTTTTTTTTTTCACAATTCAGAATCAGATTTCTTTTTTATGAAAAGAATTTCAGTTGCTACAACTATATGATTGATTCAGTCATATAGTAACTGTTTCTTGGGATCTCGACAATACGAAGCAATAAGTTGGTTATGAGTTTTTAGTTTCTTTAGTTTTGATAGTTATTAAGTTTATAGTGTGGTCAACCTATTTTTCTTTTTTCAGTCTCAATTCTCAATTCTAAAGAAAAAACTAACGAGTCACACACTGAGCATAGCAATTATACTAATAATTTAAATTAAATTTAAATAAAGGATAAATCAAATTTTTATTTAACCTTATAGAATTCTAATTGTTCGTTTTTATTTGATTAAGAAAAAAAATAAGAAAATATTTTCTAAATTTGCTCTACTAAATTTGCTCTATTGATAAGCATAATGGCGAGATAAAGAAAGTTCCATTATTCTTATTTTCTTATTCTTGGTTTACAAATATCCAAATTTTGATACCTAAGATTCCATAGATAGTTCTAACTGTATGGGAACAGTGATCAATTTTAGCGCGAATTGTTTGTAGGGGAACCCTTCCTTCTCTGATCCATTCGACACGTGCAATCTCTTTTCCGTCGATACGTCCTGCAATTTGCACTTGAATTCCTTTTGTACCGGTTTGTTCAGTTAATTCAATAGCTTTTTTCATTGCCTTTCGAAATGAGACTCTATTTTTTAATTGTAAAGCTATATATTCTGCAAGAATATTAGGTTGTCCGTAAGGTTTTTCAATTCTTGTGATAGCAATGTTGAGTCTCCGGTTTAC